CACAAGTATTCAATTAGTTCGGACTTGTTTAGTTTTGAATTGGGACCAAGAAAAAAAAAGTTCTTCTATGGAAGAGGCGCGCGCCTCCTTTGTTGAAGTAAAGACAAATAGTATGATTCGAAATTTCCTAAGAATAGATTTAGTGAAATCCACCGTTTCGTATGCCGGAAAAAGGAATGATCCATCAGGGTTAGGATTCCTTTCTTATAATGGATCAGATCGTATGAATCCATTTTTTTCCATTTACTCAAAAGCAAGACTTCAAGAATCATTTAGCCAAAATCATGAAACTGTTCGTAGGTTGTTGAATAGAACGAAGGAATGCCAATCTTTTATCATTTTATCATCAGCCAATTGTTTTCGAATGGGTCCATTCAAGGGTCTAAAATATTACAACGAACCCGACCCTATAATTCAAATTAGGAATTCGTCGGGCCCTTTTGGAACAGCCCTTCAAATTGCTAATTTTTATTCATTTTACCGTTTAATAACTCATAATCAGATCTTGGTAACTAACTATTTGCAACTTGACAATTTAAAACAAATTTTTCGAGTAATGAAATATTATTTAATCGATGAAAATAGGAATATTTATAATCCCGATCCAGTAACTAACATTATTTGGAATCCGTTTCAATTGAATTGGTATTGTCTTCATCACAATTATTGTGAAGAGACCTCCACAAAAATAAGTCTTGGACAATTTATTTGTGAAAATGTATGTATAGCCAAAAACGGGCCACACCTAAAGGCGGGGCAAGTTCTAATTGTTCAAGTTGACTCTATAGTAATAAGAGCAGCTAAGCCCTATTTGGCCACCCCAGGAGCGACTGTTCATGGCCATTATGGGGAAATCATTTATGAAGGAGATACATTAGTTACATTTATATATGAAAAATCGAGGTCTGGTGATATAACGCAAGGCCTTCCAAAGGTGGAACAAGTCTTAGAAGTTCGTTCGCTTGAGTCAATATCGATGAATCTAGAAAGGAGGATTCGTGTTTGGAATGAACGTATAACAGGAATTCTTGGACTTCCTTGGGGATTCTTGATTGGCGCTGAGCTAACTATCGTGCAAAGCCGTATCTCTTTGGTTAATAAGATCCAAAAGGTTTATCGATCTCAAGGGGTCCAGATCCATAATAGACATATAGAAATTATTGTACGTCAAATAACATCAAAAGTCTTGGTTTCAGAAGATGGAATGTCTAATGTTTTTTTACCAGGGGAGCTCGTTGGATTGTTGCGAGCGGAACGAACAGGGCGTGCTTTGGAAGAAGCGATCTTTTACCGAGCCGTCTTATTGGGAATAACGAGAGCTTCTTTGAATACTCAAAGTTTTATATCCGAAGCAAGTTTCCAAGAAACTGCTCGAGTTTTAACAAAAGCCGCTCTCCGGGGCCGTATCGATTGGTTAAAGGGCCTAAAAGAAAACGTGGTTCTGGGAGGAATGATACCCGTCGGTACCGGATTCAAAGGATTAGTACACCGCTCAAGGCAACATAAGAGCATTCCTTTGAAAAACAAAAAGAAGAATCTATTCGAAGGGGAAATGAACGATATTTTTTTTTACCACAGAGAATTAGTTAATTCATAATTCATGTGTTTAAAAAAATTTTAATGATACACCAAAACTCTAGTTTAGCTAATTTTAAAACGGATTCCTCCTATTTATATGTTCTATATTTCTTACGGGTATTTTTTTTTATTTTTATTAAAATTATTTAAAGAAAATAAGGAATAGAAAGGAATTAATGGTTTGAATTGTGTATCGAGGGGCAATTCGCCGTCGAAGAGAAGGTTCCGTCGGAACACTTATTTATCGGGATACCTCATCTCTTAAAAAAAGAGAAAGTGTGAGGAGAAATGACAAGAAGATATTGGAACATCAATTTGGAAGAAATGATGGAAGCGGGAGTTCATTTTGGCCACGGTACTAGGAAATGGAATCCTCGGATGTCACCCTATATCTCTGCAAAGCGTAAAGGTATTCATATTATAAATCTTACTAGAACTGCTCGTTTTTTATCAGAAGCTTGTGATTTAGTTTTTGATGCAGCAAGTAAAGGAAAACAATTTTTAATTGTTGGGACAAAAAATAAAGCAGCTGATTTAGTAGCATGGGCTGCAATAAGGGCTCGGTGTCATTATGTTAATAAAAAATGGCTTGGGGGTATGTTAACGAATTGGTCCACCACAGAAACGAGACTTCATAAGTTCAGAGACTTGAGAATGGAACAAAAGGCGGGAAGACTGGCCTGTCTTCCGAAGAGAGATGCAGCCATGTTGAAAAGACAATTATCTCACTTGCAAACATATCTGGGTGGGATTAAATATATGACAGGGTTGCCAGATATTGTAATCATCGTTGATCAGCAAGAAGAATATACAGCCCTTCGAGAATGTATTACTTTGGGAATTCCAACGATTTGTTTAATCGATACAAATTGTGACCCCGATCTTGCGGATATTTCGATTCCGGCGAACGACGACGCTATAGCTTCAATTCGATTAATTCTCACCAAATTAGTATTCGCAATTTGTGAAGGCCGTTCTAGCTATATCAGAAATCCTTGATTCATATTAAAAAATAAAAAACGGAATAACAAAAAAAGATATAAGAATAACTGGGGATAGGTTGTGATTAGTTGGTATTATATACGATTGAAGTAGACAAGTCGAGAAAGCAATGGTTGAATCAAAATAATATTTTTTTTAAGGTTATATTTCTGTCAGAGGACAATATGAATGTTCTATCATGTTCAATCAATACACTAAAGGGATTATATGATATATCCGGTGTAGAAGTCGGCCAACATTTCTATTGGCAAATAGGCGGTTTCCAAGTCCACGGCCAAGTACTTATTACTTCTTGGGTTGTAATTGCTATCTTATTAAGCTCAGCCACCATAGCTGTTCGTAATCCACAAACCATTCCGACTGACGGTCAGAATTTCTTTGAATATGTCCTTGAATTCATTCGAGACGTGAGCAAAACTCAGATTGGAGAAGAATATCGTCCTTGGGTTCCCTTTATTGGAACTATGTTTCTATTTATTTTTGTTTCTAATTGGTCAGGGGCTCTTTTACCTTGGAAAATCATACAGTTACCTCATGGGGAGTTAGCCGCACCTACGAATGATATAAATACTACTGTAGCTTTAGCTTTACTCACATCAGTGGCATATTTCTATGCGGGCCTTACAAAAAAAGGCTTGGGTTATTTTAGTAAATACATTCAACCAACTCCAATTCTTTTACCCATTAACGTCTTAGAAGATTTCACAAAACCTCTATCCCTTAGTTTTCGACTTTTCGGAAATATATTAGCCGATGAATTAGTCGTTGTTGTTCTTGTTTCTTTAGTACCCTTAGTAGTTCCTATACCTGTCATGTTTCTTGGATTATTTACAAGTGGTATTCAGGCTCTTATTTTTGCAACTTTAGCCGCAGCTTATATAGGCGAATCCATGGAGGGGCATCATTAATTCATTTTAGAAAGAGTTTTTTTCGTATATCAAGTCAATATATGTTTCAAGATACTCTACTTAGAGAACATAATTGTATGTTCTCTAGGAATAGAAAGGCCGAACTGGGTATATGGAATCGAATGGTTATAAGTAAACTCTTGTCGATGTTTCAATTCAAAGAAAGATTCTAGAATCCAATTGAATTGAAGGTAGAATACCGGGTTTACGTTATAGAAGAAAGACATGTATATTAGATATTTGCTAGTTATATATGAACTAATATTAAGCTCTACTTTAATTTTAATCAAAAGAATTAAATTAATTTAGATGCGTATATCAATATAAGTCTTTTTTTTATTTTTTATAAGAATGAGTGATAAATAAATAAAAAAAAGGGTCGAAGAATTCGAAAGACTCAACAAATAGGAACTAAAAAGGAGAAATCCTTTCTGATGATCTGATGAAATATTCTTTTTTCAATTCGGAGTTTTTACTGACTTCGACTGGCTGAATCTTAGTCGATGGAATAATTAAGTCATAATTTATTCGTTGATTGTATCATTAACCATTTCTTTTTTTTGTGCGAGGAACTTATCATGAATCCACTTATTTCTGCCGCTTCCGTTATTGCTGCTGGATTGGCTGTAGGGCTTGCTTCTATTGGACCGGGAGTTGGTCAAGGTACTGCTGCAGGCCAAGCTGTAGAAGGTATTGCTAGACAGCCCGAAGCAGAGGGTAAAATACGAGGTACTTTATTGCTTAGTTTGGCTTTTATGGAAGCTTTAACAATTTATGGGTTAGTTGTAGCATTAGCTCTTTTATTTGCGAATCCTTTTGTTTAATCCTAATCCGAAAAAATACGTATTTTTTCGTTGGACTTGACGCTTGCCTGCTTGCCTTTTCGCATTATACCAAGATTACGCGCCTACAATGACTTATTCGTTGAGAAAACCGGGGGGAAGGGCTGATTTGAGGATGAGTAATTAGTGTTACCAATCCGCTTTCTTCCTTCCCCTTCTTAGTCCAACGAAAGCTCCTTAGGAAAGGGTGCAACAAGCGAGGTATTTCGAAATTTACACGAAACCTGGTACCTAATTCTATTCGAATCAGTCTTATTCTTATTGGAAATGGAAATCTTAATTGAAAAAAAAAAAAAATACATTGTGAAATGTAATGAATCTATTTTATATTTATAAATAGGAAATAGGTCAAGTAATACATAATACAACAAAAAATAAATTATGTTCTTTTAGTCTATCTATAAGAGGAGATCTTATGAAAAATGTAACCGATTCTTTCGTTTCCCCGGGTCATTGGCCATCTGCCGGGAGTTTCGGATTTAATACCGATATTTTAGCAACAAATCCAATAAATCTCAGCGTAGTGATTGGTGTATTGATCTTTTTTGGAAAGGGAGTGTGTGTGAGTTGTTTATTTCAAGAATAGACTGGATTCAACCAGCTGCATTTCTTTTCGGTATAACTAGTAAAGAAGGGTGCATGATCTCGCGAATTACTTCTGAATTCTGAA